ATAGAGACCTGAGGAAATTTTAATAAGAATTAATGTAGAAAGGTGGGGCACTTTCCCCGGCATACGAAAAAAAATCCAGGATGACGGCTTTCAAAAGACGAGTAAGAGACGGGGAGGGGGAGGCTCTCGAAACCAAAGGAAAGGAGACTAGAAGGAACATGGGAATTAGCACCATTCCTATGAGTATGAGTGCTTTTGTTTTGTCTCGAAGAGCCAACAAAGGGGCAGCCCTCTTTCTCTATCTCGGTCTCGGTTTAGCATCATCATATATCGATCCGGAGACAATTTTGATTTCTTTTTGTGCGGATTAAGGAGCTGCTCCTCCATGCTGTGGCTGTGGGGGTAGGGGCTGTCGCCGCCTGATAGAGGCAGAAGCCGGGGCCACCGGAGCTATCTGCGTCGAGTGTGCCGATGGAAAGAGGAGGGGAGACAACTCAAATGCCAGCACAAAAATAAAAATAGAAAGAGTCGTGCCGTTCAAAGTGGAATTCTTCTAAGATCCATTGCTCGATTTTGCATGCTCTGCTCCCAAAATGCAGAGAGACTTGCGAGGGCAGATCCGGGTTGGTTGGTCCGGAAAGTCATGGGAGAGGCAGGCTAAGTGAAATAAAATAATATACTGCTGGTGCTACTATAGAATCTTATGAATCACGCACGGCACACTTTCTATATCTCCTCCGTCTACAAGGCGAACAGCTTAGCTTACAGCACAGCGTGTTCGCCACCACACCGGTAGGCTGGTGCATTGGCCTTACCGTAATAGGGCCGAGAGGTATGACCCTTCGCTTCGATTAGAACGCCCCATATCTCGTGGTGACACGCTCCGCGTGGCATTTCCTTTTAGAAAGTCCGTATAACTTCTAACCAAAAGATTCATAAAGAATGAATCAAGTACCATTCAAAGAGTGCATTGCCTCTTCCTCTTCTCTTTGAATGAAGAAGAGAGGGGCTTTGTATAGACACCCTTGAGCCATATTCGTCGCCCTAGGCTCACCATCATTCTATTTATGGGTATGGGTTCTAGCTACAAAGAACATATACATGGAGCTATGTCGACTTACGTACGTCTCGTTGACCAAACGATTAGGTATACCACGCCACGTATCATCCCCTCTTTCCATAGAAGAAAAATAAAAAAAGAAAAGATATAGTGATCGTGCCGTAAGACCTTTTCGTTTCTACTTGACGTTATTTTCCTCGGTTTTATTACATAAGGTAGCTTGCTTACTTAGCGCTTGCGCTAAGGATCTAATCAGAGTCAAACTTAAATTAGAAATAAAAAATTTCCTTATTAGCCGGAGTACAAGTGTACTCCTTTCTTTGATCTTTAGTAAAGGCGGATTAAGCAAAAAAAAAACATTTTATTTTTTTTTCGAAAAGTCTCAACGTCCTCGCTCTGCGAAACGTCCAGTAGTCTCTGACTTGGTCTTCGAATCGTAAGTTTCAGCCCGTTCCCAGTTTGCCTCGCTCTCACTCTCAGGTTGGCCCTTCTACTTGACTAAGTAGTATTCCACTCGTGCAGTGGGTGTATGGGCTAGCCCATGGTGTGGTTGTGGTCAGCTATGATATACTCAACTTCTTCTTTAGTAGGTTCATCTACAACATCTGGTCTGGTGGTGCCCTCGTGGGCACGTTCCTCTCTGGGTCGGTCTGGTCTAATCGAAGTCAACTGACTCACATGGAATACGGGGTGAGTTTTCACCGAGCTGATCGCTTGAGTCTATAGGCTACCTCTCCTATCCGCTGCTCTACAAGGTCTACTTTCTTCTTCCTTCAGACCGGGCTAAGCCTTTAGTTTAAGTGGGTTTGGGCTAGGTCGTTGCGATCCTACCACCTCTTGGCAAAGTAGGCTGATGGGCAAGCCCCCTCTTTTCGAAATGGTGTGGGGCGGAGGCTGTTGCCCCGTGGCCAAGCCAACTCGAAGGGGCTGAAGTTCGTTCGACGCGGAGCTCTTTGGTTGTTAAGTTATAGCAGCACTGAGCAACATCCAACAGCTCCAGTCGTTCTGGTTTGCACTAAAGTGCCTTAAGTAGCCCTCGAGGAGTCCGTTTATTCTCTCCGTCTGAGCTTTCAAAGATATACCGACGTAGGTATCTTACCTTACCATCAGATACCGACAGTCGTCTTCTAACATTACCGACCCTTAAATATCGGGTTTTCATCAATTTCACATAACATAAAAAAGTTCTTTTCATCATCAGAAACAACCTGATTTCCAACCTCTTGCATTGCATTACCATAACAAAAAGAAAAAAAAAATGAAAATTATAAAAAAGATAGATTACTCTTGTGACTCGGAATGAACCTTTCTCGGTGGAGGAAAGGAATAGCGATGGATTCCTATGGAGCATCCAGGAACAAGAAGATTCAATTGTACGACGAATTCCTACGTGGTCCAAGGAAATCAAAGGTCCGCTTCCACGATTTCATCTATATCGAATCTTAATATCAGAATAGCTTATATAGTCATGATTCAATTCAGGTCCACTGACTTTTGATTTCTTTCTCATTTTTTGAATCTGATTGGAACAATGGAGAAGTAGGAAGACTTTATCGATTCAGAATGGGTATCTAGAATATCTATGTCCCAAGACATAAAATATGAATAATAAAACATGAGGATACGGAGTAGAAGTATGAGTTTGCTTCATTTATTGCATTTAGAAATATATATATTTAATTAGAATAATAATAATCTAGTATATCATTCGTGTCTCTGTTACAACACGGCGAAACGAAATGAATGGTTCGAATGAAAGAAAAAATAATATTTTAGGCTGTACGCCTAATTTTCCTGGGATTGTAGTTCAATTGGTCAGAGCACCGCCCTGTCAAGGCGGAAGCTGCGGGTTCGAGCCCCGTCAGTCCCGACCTAGGCTAGGATTCGATGAATCGATCAATTTTGATCTCCATTTTCTGTGTTCTGTGAAGAGGAGAGACAAAGAGTAGGATCTAATTCCCAGCAGGAGGATCCTTCTTTCGTTTCGCATTTCTCATCGGACAAATCAAGTCAAGGAATCAAAATGACAATAACTAGTACCGATTGATGGAGGAGAGACATATGTAGGTTAGTACGGGGGTATCACCATATTCAGGATTCAAAGAGATAGCGTACTGGTTTGGCTTTTTTCGATTGTTCCTGATCCATCGAATAGAGTAGCACAATTTATTTCCCGGGAGCACAACAATTTTTTTTTACGATACGCAATTAACTTAACATAGTTACCCCGACAGAGTACTTTTCAGATTCAACCTACCCCTTACTTTATTCTAGCTCCGATTTTTTGTAACCTATATGACTAATTGGGGACAATCTTATCAAAAAAATGAATTGCACACTGGATTCTCGATGTATGCGTCCCAGTCTAAGGAAGGGGAATACAATACTAATAAAAGATCAAAGATCCGCTCCAACTTCTTGTGATTCGAGACTGGAAAGGAATATAAAATGGAAAAAAAAACAAGATGATGAGATTATGGAAGTACCGAGCATTTATTGCTACTGCACTTTTTATTCTAGTTTCTACTTTTTATTAAAATAAAATAAGTATAGTAAGTAAAAATGATTCATTTGAATGAAAGTTGAGTTATTTATTAGTTCTTATCAATGATTAAAGAAATGAAAGGGATTACAATTCAAAATCTTAAATGAAATGAGTGAACTGGATTGAATCAGCGGTATATAGATCCAATACAATAGATAGTATGGTAGAAAGAACTAGATGCACCTTTCTACCACACTATCCATTGTATGAAGATATGGGATTGATATAGATAAATATAAAATTTGTATCTACATATATATACATGTAAATGTATATATATGTAGATGTACATGTAAATAGCACTCCGATTCTATTTCTTCGCTACACCCATTCGTCTTTCTTTCGATCAATTCGAAATAATCCAACGTCAACTGCTCTACTCTAATTCATAGGTTTTATTGTATTGATCCCGAGATCTATCGAAACAATGGAAGAATAGTATGGGCATATAAAAAAATAAAGCAACCACGTCATCCTTTTTTTTTTCTACTTTCTATAAGAAGAAATCACCCATCAAATATAAAATATTGAATGACCGAGCACTCAGATCCTATCGCGAGTCTTGATACATAGTATCTTCAGTCCTTTCCAAAACTCCAAAATTGATTTCCCCATCGGCCCATCCAATCTAATTCACGACTCAGTTAGTAGACACTACACTAATAGGGGAAGTTAGTTAGGTAATTAGGAAGGATAGGATTTTGAGTCTTTCTTAAAACCCCTCCTTGGATCCTAGGAGCAAGGATTTACAGTCCTTTAGAACAACCTTTTGATCCTAAGATTTCCGGTCCCTTACTTTCGTATTTTTGAATCTCACAATTGAATCTTACTACCCAAGTCGATCCTATTGGCAACGGGCAAACGACGCTTACGCGGGATCTCGGTGCCTTCTCTTGAAAGAATAGAAGTTGAGTTCGAGTTGTTATCATGCCGGATCAGAAAAGTAAAAAGCCGTACTAAAAGCCAGCGGACCTGCTCACGGGAGTCAGGCCTGCTCTGTAGTGGGCAGACGTAGCAGGGCCATCTGAAAGAATATAGGAAAAAGAGCCGCTGGAGAAAACCAATTACGCTGGGTTCTCAATTCCATGTAATATGCAGTGAGTTTGAATTGACCCGGTTAGCTAGAAGGTTCCTTTCGCTACCGTCCTAAGGTTCAACCAACCGTTGGTTTGCTTTAACAAGATTTCACTGAAGTGAACCCGACGCGAAGTTGGTGAAACCTGAGCGTAACTATGTCACGTGAAGTGAAGAACCTCTGCTTCCTTTTTTAGACACCTTCCCTGATTATTCCCCGAAGCACAAGAGCTAGGGTAAACTCGTCAGCTGAATAGCTATAGTACAGAGTTTAAGGGGGGAATATATATATCGCTTTTCCGGGGGGACAAAGAAAAATGGAAGGAGATATGGAGCCAGTGAGTGGCAACTGGTTCTTCGGTGCTATCAAAAACAGCCTTCTATGCGCTATCAGAGCCACTCGTCCCTTCTCCTTTCCTTTCAGTCAAGGTCTAACCTCGCGTAGCTAATGAAAGGGAATACCTTAGAACAGAACCGACTATAAGCCCTGAGAGCCAGCAAGCAAACCCCCCTTACCAACCTTCTTAATCTATAAAAAAAAGCCCTTTCTCCTTTGATCGGGAAGCTGGTGTAAAGAGGTGGTGGGGGCGGCATAAGATCGCACGGGTCGGGCTCCCCATTTCTTCTTTTTAATCCTTCTCCGCTCTGCTCTCTTAACGTAATCCTGGGGAGTGGGCTTATAGTCCAGCCTTTCAAGCCCTACTAAGTAAAGGGGGATCGTGCCTTGGCAGAATTACCGGCACAAGCCCTCCTTGTAAGCTAATCCACAGACCCAGCCTTACTCAAATAGGGGGTTCAATTTCATCTTCGCCAGCATTTTCCACCCGGGTGAGCTCGTCTTCATTCTTTTGGGTGGCCTCGCGTCGAGGGGGATACAATTGACTGTCTCGAACTGATACGATAGGAATTGAAGTTCCGACTCTACATGCTGCACAACTTCTACCTTTCTTGAGCCTACTTTTTCGTCATCAGCCAAGATAGTGACTAGCTGGTCGTCGATAACGAACTTGACTTTACCCTTTGGTGCAGCGTAGATGGGCCTTATGGGGAAGGGCCCTTATGAATGGAGCCAACAAAAGTCTTCCCAAAAGTGAACGATGCCTCGATATCTACCACATTCAAACTGATCTTGAACTGGTACGGCCCGGTCACAACGTCAAGTTCAATTACTCCAACAGTCTGGCGGACGGAATTTTCGAATGCTCGGACCGTCATCGTCTTTCTCTTCATATCTCCATGCCCCAGCCTCAGGGCCTTTACACTGCTCAACGTGCATTCAAACCACTCCCATTATCAATCAACACTGCAGGTACTATCTGGGCCCGACAAGACACCAAAATAGAAAGCGGGTGCGTTTGCTACGTCTTTGTCCTCAACAGGTCGGACAAAGTTGGAAAAGAAGGCGATACGGTGTATCTTTACTGGGTACGATGAGCAGAAGAAAGGGTGGAGATGTGTTGATCCCACCACCAATAAAGCATACGTCTCGCCGCATGTTGTCTTTGATGAGGCATCATCATGGTGGTCTACCGAGAATGTAGTGTTGCCAGACTCGGAGAGTTTAGACACGAGTATGCGAGCGCAGTTACCAGAGCGGCAGGAGGTTTCTGTCGGGAGCGACTCGAAACCAGTAGAGTCGCAAAAATCGAGTTCACGAACTGGCAGTTCTTTGAGCCCCATTTGATAGAAGACAGGTGTTCGCGAGGTTCAAAGTCCAAAGCCCATAAGCCAGGAAAAGCCTTCCCCCAGAAGTGGAGAGAGTAGCTCACGAACAGAGTTGCGAGATAGTCGAGAGAAGAGACCACTACCAATGGAAGACATCACGACTGAAAATAAGCCAAGTCTCAGAAGGTCTTTGCGGAGCAAGAAGTCTAATCCGAAGTATATGCAGGCCGACTTTGCAGACGCTGTGTCACTTTCACAGTGTTGTGTGTCCGAGATCGGGAAAGGAAGCATTCAGTGATGCTTGGGCTCGGTGGAATTTCATTCATGTGGTGTGAATGCAGGGGCAGGGAAGACTGAAGGCAGGGGAACGGTGTAGAGAGACGCCATAGAGAAAGGAATTTTTGACGTCCATCTGCCCAGGACTGACTTGTTGTTAGAGAGATGAGCACTCGCACAGTAGTTATCTTTGCCACGGGACTAAACGTCTCGTCGTAGTCAATCCCGTACTGCTGTGAGAAAGCACGAGCAACCAATCGCGCCCGTTCGACTGATCCATCACTTCGTCGCTTCACCTTGTATACCCACTTGCAAGAAATTGGCTTGACTCCAGCAGGCAATGGAACAAGGTCTCCCATGTCTCATTCTTTTTTAGGGCAGAAATCCCCTCGCACCTTAGCGCTGCCTCTGGTTTTTCGTCTTGTGCAGCCTTTATTTCTCTTTTGTTTTTTGGCCTTGACTTTCCCCTTCCCCCCCCTTTGCCATTGTCACTACTGGTACCTGACCCCGTCGGCTCGACATTTTTGCAAACACCGACCCTTACTCAATAGGGCAATGAAAAGAGGAGAACGAGGACAGCTGACTACCGCTAAAAGTCAGACTACGAGTACACATTGTATGATTGAAAACTGCCGCTGTGTACTAGCCGGTGCTTGCAGGTCTGACGGGTGCCTTCTCTCCAACAGCTGCTTCAATCAATGTTAAGTCTGACTACTCTGCTTGCTTAACACAAGTGTGATTTAACCTTCACGGACTACTTCCCAGCAAGCTCCGGCTCGAAAGCAAGAAGCAACGGATTGAGCTGCGCGAAAGCCGTTGCTCGTTAGCGCTTTAGTGCAGGGCGTTTAGGCTTTACTAATAACATAGAAAGGGCTTTTCTCGCTTGTTTGAGACCACATAATAGAAGGCTTTCTTCAATCGGCAAACAAGGGATGGATCGGGAGTCTGATATGATAAGGCTTTAAGAGATAGGGACTCCAGCGGTAAGAAAGAGTCACTCAGTGAATCGGTGGATCACACACTTGTTGGAGACAGGGGCAGGGACACGCCCGACTATTTAGAAAGTATACAAGTGTTGAAAGAGTGAAGTCTGGGGACAACGGTAAACGTGAGGAATGGGATCTCAAAAGCTACCCGCCCTACTAAATAAGTTCGCAAGCAAGGGACATGCCGAGCACCTAACTTTCCAACTAAGTCCAACGCGATTTAATTGACGATGCGTTCCGTCGTCAGCAAGCGGTGGCCGACAAGGCCCTTTTCCCTAAATATCTTGGGAAGCGAAGAGGACAGGTTTGAAACTCGTTCGGTAAGATTCTCCCGAAGGTAGGCATTTACCCAAGGCACTGATATTCTGAGTCTCTCAATTATACGTGTTTTAGGGAGTTGAACGTCTTATTCTTATGAGCGGCCTATGTGAATATGAGCCAAGCCAGGAGCAAGGATTCCTGAAAGTGAAATTCTATATTGCAAGTGCAAGTCGACGTTCCTGATATGAAAGGTGAAAGTGGAGTGAAAGCCGGCTCTAAGCAGGATCCAAAGACGTTCAAATCCAGTTCCAATCTGGGTATAAAAGTGCGTGCAGTTCAATCGTCGAAAGTGAGATCTCTTTTAGTCCGGTCTTCTTTTCTCTTTTGAGTCAGGTTCTTAAGACAGGACAGGAAATCGGGTTTTCTCAATATCTCTCTTCTGGCCTAAAGTAAGTTAGTTCGAGATCGAAACTGGACCTGAGAGAGACTAGACTTCTAGTAACAGTAGGTGCGCCTTCAGTTGAGGAGAGCTGTTCACAAGCAGTGGTTATGAGCTCTTTCTTTTTTCGGTTCAGAAGAGGTAATTCCTTCAGTTGCACTAGTGGATTGAATAACCTTTTTTTTTAGTGCCAACAAAGTGCATGTGTTGTTGGTTAATGTTAATAAAAACACGAATTTCGATAGGCTGGAGGACAGTAGGACAAACGCCTTAAAAGAGAAGGCATTTTTCCACTTATCAAAAAAATCTCTTTCTTGGCATTTGTATTTGAGAGAGAGAGCTATGCTTAGGTCAGTTCCTTCAGTAAACTTATTTGGTAAGTCAGAAGTTAACTTTAGGTAAGTAAGTAGTCCCCATAAAACATTCATATCCGGCACTTGAGGAGGTCAATCTTAAGTGTTGGAAGCTACTGCGAAGGTACTCCCCCTCATCTATAAAGGATAGGCAATTGAGAGAGAATAGGGCGATAGCGATAGACACAGGAACTGAAATAGACTAAAAGATGACTTCCGTAGAGGAGAGGGGAAACCCGCTTAGATAGGGCGATAGCCCGGTTTTGATTGAATATCCTTTCCTGTGCTTGTCTTGTATTGAGGTATACCGAAGATATGAGTAAAAGTAGGTAACAGAAGGGGAGGGATTGCTGTTTTTTTTTATTAGTGAGGGCAAGCTTTCATTTTATTAAATAGAATGGTAGGGCTTTAAAGAGTAGGCGGTTCGTATGTTTTTGTTTTTATCACCCCCAAATAATAAGTAGGAGGATACGCAGAGCAAGAGCTCTTGAAGTCTACCCGGGCGCGCTTCTTCATTCATCCATTTAGGCCCGACTAGGAAGACGTGGATCCAGGGAACCCGGCTCGGGAACAGCTTCTTACTAGTAGGGGCTAATCACAGTAAGAGAGTCCAATCTCTGAAATAGAGAGAGCTTATCTCTCCATAGTAGTATACTAGTAGAAGGCGTAGGTTATGACTTAATCCAATAGAGTCAGAACACCTTTCTATCTAAAAGGAATGGTGCTCGATGAAACGATCCAGGTTCCACACTATGCTGTGGGCTGGGGAGAGAGCTGCTCTGCGAAGCTGGGCGTTCAGTGTTCTTATGGAGGAACCAAACCATACTAGAAAGAGAATAGAAAGGGTTAGGCAGAGATCAAGGGATGCGCGGAGCTCAATCCTTTTTGTTAAGGTTCGGGAATCATACATCCCTTATCTGTGAGTCGAGAAAGATTTCCATCGCTGACGAACTTGAAGCAGAAAGCTAAATTAAAAGAGAGGGAAAACCCCTCGATAGAAAGAGTGAGACTATACCCTTATCTATGAAAGACCGGTTTAGAGGGAAGCATCTGCCCCTTTCTTCAACATAGGGGACATTGAACCCTAGATTTCCCTATCTACTTTCCCATTACTTCTTACCAGGAAAAGGCATACCAAAGATTTTGGGAAAGACACATTGAAATGGAAGTTCGAGGAGTAGGCGCCTGATCAAAGGCCTTACGTGATAGGGGCTTCGAGGTCCAGAGCTTTAGGAACAATAAGAACCTGTGCTTACCAGAATAGTTTGTCAATCAACCACTTGCACTTTTTTACTTCCTTAACTTACTTTTACTTCACTTACCGCTACTCGCCTAAGCGCCTAGAACAAGACATTCTCGTTGTGTCGCACCCTAACTTCCTTCACTTTAACTAGCGCTTCCCGGAAAATAAGTTGTTTTCTATTTAGACTCACAAGGCTAGGTCTTACACCCGAAAAGAGTCTTTCACTTTACCTATCTTAACTTATCTAAACAGGCTATCACCGCTAATAGAAAAAAAAAAAGTACTTGCTTGACCCGGCTTACCATTCTAAAATGAAAGTCTCATCTTGTTCACATCATAGGCAGTAGAAGAGTCCTATTGAGTCTATCCTGGTCTTAGTTTGACTCGGTGGTTAAGCAGTGGATGTGCAAAGATTAACAGAGATCTCATAGGTTAAGGCTAAGAGAAAGAAAAGATGGCGCACGGCGCGTCAGGATAAGGCTTTTGAATTCATAGATCTGTCCGCTTCGCTCTCAAACTGTCCATCAGGTGCGGGTTTAGTACCAACAAAGTAAAGTTCAAGCTCCGGGTCGGATTTGCCAGCGGACTTAATGCTGAGGCACAAGAACCTTCTTTATGGAGGAGAGGAAGATCGATTCACTCCAAGATTTTGATTGAGAAACTTCTCGACGAAAGCCCTTTGCGAGTGCTTGGAACTTGCATCATCGCCTGCCTGGAATTGGAATTCTCCGCGACCTTTCCAAGGAGGCTCGAGAGGACTTTGCTTGCGCGTGGAGAGAAGAGTCCGATATCCACTATATCCACTGGTCGAGGAAATAAAATAACCTTGCCTTCCTACCCCGAATGGACTGTTTTGACTACTTTGACCCCCGCCACGGGGCAAGTTGCTTTCCTTGGTCATTCAAGAAGCTCTTCTTGTCGTCTTCCTTTTCAGTATGGGAGGAAGATTGGGGCGACATCGTGAGATAAAAAAAGAAGTTTTTTTTGTTTTTGAATTGAGGGAAGCGTTGATCGGCCAAAGTTTTCCACTGACTGACTCGTCGGACTGCCCTTTCTGACCCTACCGTTCGTCTCGTTCACCTCTTTTTTCGAATAGAATGAAAGGACAGGCACTGACGGATTTATTGGGAGCACATCCTCTACAGGAGAATTCTAAATTGCAAAAAGAATTGCCTGACGAAGACTGCACTGAAGTCGCATCAAGACCCACATCAAAAGCCTGGGAGATGTATTTTGACTGCGCCTCAAAAACAGATGAGAAAGGACGTCTAAAATCAGGGGTCGGAATCGTCTTTATTACTCCCAAAGGCAACATGATCCCGCATTCCTTCACTTTGTCGGAGTCATGTTCCAACAACGTGTCAGAATACACGGCGCTGATTATGGGAATGGAACTAGCTCGTGACATCAAAGTACATCAACTGGAAGTTCGAGGTAACTAAAAGTTGGTAATTAACAAAATGAACGGCGTCTATGAAGTTAGAAAACCAGATCTCTTACCCTATCATACAGCAGCGAGCGAATTAGCACTAGCACGCACCTTCGCATATTTCAACATTGAACATGTGCCAAGGAGACAGAACACAAAGGCAGACGCCCTAGCCAGTCTCGCAGCTTCTCTGTCTTTACCAGAAGGAGAATCCATGACGGTTACGGTCTATGAGAAAAGAATCCTGCCACCACTCAACACCTATGAAGTAGGCTAAACAACTAACAAAGCAAGCATTGAAGGACGCTCACCGAGTCCTTCTATCAAAGGAAGCTCTCGCCGAGGGCTCTTCGTATGTCCATCCTCTACTCAGCCATTTCGGGTTAAGAAGAAGTGAAAGCGCCTTTCTTATAGAGAGAAAGGAAGACTGCGCGATAGCAGAAGGACAGCAAAGAAAGCTCCTACGGCGCCAGAGATTACTTTAAAATTTATCCTTCTTAACTTAATATGGTTTGATCTTTCTTCAATCTGAACGGTAAGGGCCCTGACAATACAATTATATCATATGCTAACTCGTTTGGAGTTAAAGGTTGCTGACCAATTGCCAACTCGAAAAGGCTAGCTCCAGTAGAAAAACTCAGTTTAAGGTTATAACAGAATTTGGCAATATCCAAAAGATCAACCCAATTTGTTGATTGGCCGCAATCAAATGTCTCAAATATTCTTCTAAGAAACCATTCACACGTTCTGTCTGCCCATCAGTTTGAGGATGGTTAGTCGTAAAGAAGTTGAGTTTAGTTCCCATTAACTCAAACAAAGACGTCCAAAAACGTCCTGTGAACCGAGCATCCCGATCACTCACCACATCAGCCGGTATTCTCCAGTACTTTACAACATTCTTGAAGAATAGATCTGCGGCCCACCCTTTCTTTGAACCTTGTCAATGATCGAACTTAAAGATATGAACTGAGTGCCATTTGATGAGTAACTGAGAACAAGGGAGAGGGATATAGAAAGAATGAAGTAATGAAAGAGGAAGTCATTGCTAGTAGTAACGACTTGTTACGATCCATTGGTTCATATAGAATCCATGTCCTAGGTGTATCAAAAAACATTCTTTTCGCTAAGCGTATATAATAAAATAGAGTGAAAGGGTCCACCCCGAAACCAAGGGGAAGGGGGTACTAACTAAGAGCTGAGTCCTCTCCGAACCGCAGGAGATAGTTGCCCATCATACGGCTCACCAACTTCACTTGCCTCTATGGGAGGCTCGCTCCGGGCAGGTTCGGATCACTTACAATACACAGCTCTACGAAGGGGTTAGGAACGTTTTCAATATGATTCTTTTCCCGTATTTGTTCGATGAGAAATGCGAGACGAAAAAGGAACCCATCTTTTCGACTGGGAAATGCGAGTATGTTTTGTATACTTTCTCCATCCCCCTCTATCAAAATGATCAAAAAGGAAGGCAAGCTTGCTTCTTATTCCCGTGTTCGATCTCTTCCATCTCTGACCCGCTCGTTGTCACCTATGTTGAAGAAAGGTTTGGAACCCTAACCCTGTAGAGAATGAAGAGGGGCCAAGGATCTTCCTCTCAACAGTGCTTCTTGAGGCTCTCCCCCCTGAAAATGAAAAAGTAAGGACCCGTTAGCCTGGGGGATAAGGAATAAGGATTGAAGCCCCCTTAGCTCTGCCAGGCACTGGACAGGGGGTTAGCTCGGTAAATGTGTAGAGCCAAGTGTAGTGTGGTGTAGTAGTAGGCACTTCTAGGCCCCTTCCCGGCTACTGGATCACTCCAGTGCTTTGGGTACTACGGACCCTCTGCCATCCATTGCAGCAGAGCCGTTTCATGAGCGGGGGGGCTAAGCGCAGTTCTTTGAATCAAACGTTGAATGAAATCGATTCTTTTTTAGATATCAAAATCGAAATCGGATAGGATAGATGGATGGATCTATCTTTCTATTTATATATATTACTAAAAGAAAAATGGATTTATATAGATAGTTAAGTAGCAAGAAGCCCCAAATCCTTGATTTGGCCAGGAAAGACTGCACAGCTTTGGGCCCAGGAAGCGAAGGGAATGAGCTCGGCTGCTTCTCCTCCACACTTATTTTTCTCCGTGCCCGTTCCGCATGCGCTTCGCGCGCCATTGGCGCTTTGCTCTCCTCTTATTCTTCATTGGACGGTTCGGATGGACTTCGCCGTTCTTTCCCAACTAAAATAGAAAAGGCTGTCTCACATCGAGATGTCGATTCGTTTTCCGCCCCCAATGAGATGGGGGATTTGTAACCCCCTATTTAGACTTTTTGGCCCTTCATCTTTCTGAATCGAGGCCCGGCCCGGCTCGCGTCGTTTCAACAACCGGCGGGGAGCACCTCAGTATACGATCGCGCGCAGTAACTGGGAGTCCTATTACACCTAAGGCCAACTTCAATTCACCAAACCAAGGTTCATCTCGTGTAGTGATTGTGGACTCGTACAAGGATATTGAGTAGACGGTTGATGTATCAGACTCTACCCTATCTTTCGTAGCATGCATTCCCATCCGTGTCGCAACTGATTCGGTAAACTACGTGTCCGGTGCACGGAGAACCGCCTTCGGTCCCCCAAACTTACTTACTCGTGGCAACCTTCCGGCCGCCCAACGACCTATAACGCTAGTCACTACTCCCACTGGGGCTAGGAAGTAAGCCCCACAACCCAAAGCGGCGAAGAACAAATAGAATTTGCTACAAAAGCCGGCTAACGGGGGTATTCCCGCGTATGAGAACATAGTAATGGAGAAGGTAATAGCCGAAATAGGATTCGTTTTTGCTAGAGCGCCCAAATCCGCTATATATTTGACACGGGTTTGCCGTAATGCTGAAACTATGGCGAATGCATCTATCGTCATTAATGCATAAATAAAGATACCAATTAGTAGTGATTGAATTCCTTCTATGGTTCCACATGAGAAACCAGTACGAATATAACCTACATGTCCAATTGAACTATGAGCTAGAGGTCTTTTTACTTTCGTTTGGGCCATGGCGGCCAGTGCTCCTAAGATCATAGAAGCAATGCTGCAGAAAAAGAAGATTTGTTGCAATGTAGCTCCATAGGAACCATAAATAGAAACACGTGAAATATTAGCAGAAATAGAGATTTTAGGCGCAATAGAAAGGAATGCTGTAACCGGGGTGGGTGAACCCTCATAGATATCAGGTGCCCACATATATAGAGTCAAAAGAGATATGGAGCCCGAAGGGGAGGGGGGTTTTCTTCGGGGCTCGAGAGATGGAATAAATAGATAGGGCCCCACAAGTTTTGAATTCGCCGCTGGGGAATTCACACGAAAGGGAACGAGGAATTCTCAACGAAAAAAGTGCTCTCTGAACCGAACGTGAAAGTAGTTTTCCATCAGACGGCTGTTCCCGTAACTCCACTCTCGACTTGGATTATATATCCAAAAAGGTCCGCTCTCGGCCATTCCACACGCTGCCTAGCAGAGGCGTGGTTATCTGAAGTGGATTCTCTCTTTTCTAGTAGATGCCGAACCTGCTGCCCCATTGACTAAGAAGGGGGCGGGCGCAGCAGCTACATGGACCCCTTCCTTTCTGTTGTTGCCAGCGCTTTCCCGGGCCGAGCCGGAATTCTTTATTAGAATTAGAATAGAAAGGGCAGGCAAAGCCCGAAGGCTGCTATCCCAATAGGCCAGCGGGCGGAACGAGGAGAGGCCTCGGCAATCATACCACCGCGGTCGAAAAAGCGTGTTCCCTTCACTTCAGATAAGACGCACCGTAGGCCATCCTCGGCCTTCTTCGTTTTCGATGAAAAACAAATAAAATCTCTCGATCTCCGAAAGCGTTTTCCTTCCCCCGCCGCATCTCCCTCCCTTCGTCGAGCCTTTCCTTTAATGGTTGGGGGAAGCATTCCCTTATCTGAACTTGGCGGGCAGTCTTTCCAGCCTTATTCAATCAAATAGGGGGATGGGTTTGGTTTGAACATAGGCTCAAACATGATTTGAAGTGAAGGTCCTAGCTACGCCATGCGTTCAATACAAAATCTAGAAAGCTGCAGGGATGACAAAAAGAGGGCGCTTTCCTGTGTTGCACTGAAAAAAGAAGGACCTAAGAGAAGAGCGTCTTCTCTTAGGTTTCTTCCTCCCGCGCCCGCCGCCGCCCGGCCCGCGTTAGAGGGGAAGATTAGCAAAGCGAGAAAAGACAGAGGGAGGGGGAGCAGCATCTTATTCTCTTCGCGAGAACTTCCGGATCGGAGAAGCATTCGGAACGGGCTCCGCGTTCATTTCGTTAGCGGAAACGATCCAATCCATTCGGGGAACCAAAAAACGAAGTCTTTCGACTTGATTCATAGATAGAATCAATGATAGATAGACAAAAGATAGATGAACGAGATATCTTTTTTTCTCTAAAAAAAAAAGAGGAATAGAATAGACATCCCTTTAGATGTCTATGTATCCTTTATCATCTCCCGATTTTTTTTTATATCGTTAGCTCTCTCTAAAAAGAAAATGGAGAGAGAAAGAGCAGATGGATCCTATCCCCTATATCGAACACTAATTCCTATCTATTGATAGGAAGATCTTCGTCAAATACCAGACTTTGCCCCTTTTTTTTTTTTTTTAGGAATTCCTCACATCCAAGGCAGCTTACCACAAGCACCCCACCCCATACGACTAGTTGGGGGGGCTGTTCGCCTTTTGAATCAAACAAAGTAAGTAATAGGGGCTTCATAGCTACTTTCATTCTAAAGGAAACCGAAGAACCAACCTTTAGTCAATAGGAGCCCTACTTCCCTCTTTGCGACCTCATCACTTCAATTCAAATGCAAACCAATTTCTTTCTTAGTCACCGGGCGGAGCGCACCCTTGGTACTTCAGTAGGGCGAGCTGTTTGATAGTGACTTCTTTCGTTTGGTAGGGCGACGAAAGGCTACTTCAATCTAGGAAACAGCCGGAAACTCGAGAGGGTCGCCTTTGGAAGCGTTCGCCGGTAACCAAAGTGTCACTCCTTCCTTTTGATTATGTCGTGACGCTGACTGAATCCAATCCATAAACCCGGAAACGAAACAAAGTGCGTTCCCTTTCGTCAAGTAGGTAAAGTAGGCATACGAACCACTTTTGCTTTGCCTTATACTCTATTGGAACAAAGCAAAGAAAGAGGCGGAATGGAGAAAGGAAAGGGACAAGGGCGGTCTTGCTTGGCGCGAAGGCTGCTGGTTCGGGGGTAGGGTACGGTACTAAAGGTCCTCGGACTTCCAGGCGGTTTTTCTTTTGGGCAGCTGTTCACCGTTGGATCTCGCCAATACAGCCCCCTATAGTTTTCGTTACCGAGATATCTTTTTTTTTTCATTGTTCCCAGGGATTTTTTGGGTAATCAGCTCCCATGCTGCAAACAGTCAAATCTGAACTAAACCTTGTCGCTCTTCTTTCTTTCCTCGCGGACAGGAAGCACACCAGCAGCGTGCGTTGCGTGATTCTACTGTGTTTTTTGTACTTGACTGGGTGGACAGTTGACCGGAAGAGAACTTCGATTCGCCCGGCCAGCAGGCGGGCGGCGTGCTTATCTTGTGTGACAACACTACAGAGCGAGTGGCTCTTCTAGGCGGGCAGCTGTGTGACAACACTACAGAGAAAGCGGCGCTTTCGTGTAACATGCTATGGTCTCAATGCCCTTACGAGGCAGTGATGAGTTTCACGCGCTCTAAGCCCGGCCCGCGCGCGGTTAGGAAGATTGGCCGCAATCTGAGCGGTACCACCCACCCTACCCTACCACCTATAGGCGGCCGTCCGTCCTACAGCCGCCCGAAAAGGAACTGCAGTGATCTTGAATAGGAATCCTACAGCGATAGATAGAATCCCCATAAAAATACCACTAGATCGAGCACCAGTGATTTCGTATCCGGTCAAAATCTTGGCTAATTGATCGAAGTGGGTAGCTCCAGTAGACCCATAGATCATGGAACAAATAGGGTGGGTGGGCCCAACCACCACACTACACGTATAGACGCGAAGCGAACCCCCCTCGTTACCGTACGTGCGACTCTCACCGCATACGGCTCGCACAAAGACTCCTAAATCCATCCCGAGCCTTTTCTTCCACCTCTCCTCTCCAATCCTCGATCAAACTTGCGTTCCCCAGGCGCTATGCTATTAAGTGGGGGTCTTTCCTTCGCCTATCGTATGTATCCGGCTTGGCTTCGTCCGGAACCAAGGAGGCATTCTGGCGGG